TTATTTATGTCCATAATAGATTCCAAGAAATTCCTCGTTACTTCTCAAAGAAAAAGTAATTAGGTAGGGATGACAGGATTTGAACCCGTGACATTTTGTACCCAAAACAAACGCGCTACCAAGCTGCGCTACATCCCTTTAATTGGGTTTTACGGTATCATTTTAAAGAATCCTTGTCTTTTTTTTTTCACATCCTTAACTTTCTCCTATTTTGATATAGGTAATTTATCTTGCCATTTTGGTCTCATATAAGATATAATAAAAGTATTTGGATATGTAAATCCTGTCGTGTAAAGTGAAATTCAAAATAACTACTTTGACTTTTCGAGAATACTCGGGAGGAAGAGGCATCTTATTACTTTTCTTAAAGCAGAATGAATATTTTATCTACCGGATCGTTGTATATTTGAATTTGACTTAGGGATTTCATGTAAAAAGACAAATAGTCTTTAACAACATATGTATCTGATCATAGATCAGATATGGATTATCTTTATTTTCTGTATTACATTAAAAAAAAAGGAGGATTTTCCATGCGAGATCTAAAAACATATCTTTCCGTGGCACCGGTACTAAGTACTCTATGGTTTGGGTCTTTAGCAGGTATATTGATAGAAATCAATCGGTTTTTCCCAGATGCGTTGACATTCCCCTTTTTTTCATTCTAGTTATTGACATGGGAAGGGGGTAACGAGGATTAGAGATAGAATCAACTATCTGTGACTCATACCCCCTCCTTTCTTTTGTTAGAATAACAAAAAAAAAGAGAAAGAAGAAAAGTGGGTTTAGACCCATCAAAACTTGGGCCAAGGTTCGAATTCAAGTTTATTTTCTAAATAAGAGTACAAACGGAAATAAAAAAATGTGGGTCTAGAGAAAAAATCTCATACAAAATACTTCAATCTAATACTGTGATTAGAAATGGAGTTCCAAATCATTGGATTACATAGTATTTCTTTTTATTTACAATTACTCGATTGATTGCAATGAAATCTTTCTATTCTAATTATATTTCTAGTTAGCAACTTCTATTTTTTTTTTGTCACTTCGGATAAAAAAAAAGAGTCGAGTTGCTTGAATCAAAAATCCAAAGGAGGTTCATGGCTAAGGGTAAAGATGTCCGAATAAGAGTTTTTTTGGAATGTACCAATTGTGTTCGAAAGAATGTTAATAAGAAATCAAGGGGCATTTCCAGATATATTACTCAAAAGAATCAACACAATACGCCCAGTCGATTGGAATTGAGAAAATTCTGTCCCTATTGTGATAAGCATACAATTCATGGAGAGATAAAAAACTAGATCGAACCAAACATTTGTCTATTACATTTCTAAGGAATAGGAAAAAGGATTTTTATTTCTATTATCTATTATTAAATATTAAATATAATTAAATATATATATTAATAGAAATAAATAAAAAAAAAAATATCATATGAATAGTAGATTATTTTTTTTTTTATTGCGGATTTATAAAAGCTAATATATATAAATGTATATTTCATATACATTTATATATATTAGAAAAAACCAAATCCTATTTCTGAATTAGGATTTTTTAGATCCCGTGGAAATAGGATTTGAGGTATAAGGAAAAAACTAAAGAAAATCTGGATAAATTCAAGCGACCCCCTCTTAAATCGAAGAGATCTTTTCGTAGGCGTTTGCCCCCGATCCAGCCGGGGGATCGAATTGATTAGAAAAACATGAGTTGAATTGGTCGATTTATTAGTGAACAAGGAAAAATCTTATCTAGGCGAGTGAATAGATTGACCTTGAAACAACAACGATTAATGACTATTGCTATAAAAAAAGGCCGTCTTTTATCTTTGTTACCTTTTCTTAATAATGAAAAACAGTTTGAAAGATTCGAGTCGACCACTAGAACTGCTAGTTTTAGAACCAAAAATTAAGAGGTTTACCTTTTGAATTGAATCAAAATTATAATTCGAACTATAATTGACATTGAGAAAAAGAAACAAAGATGGAAATTTGTTCTTATTGATTATTGAAATTGAAAAGAATCAATAATAATTAGTTATTATTGTTCTAATTTCATTAGAGATATAGAATTTCAAATTGAAATCTAAGAATCGTTAATGAATTCGCAGTCAATAGTTTATGGTTCAAATTTATCATGAAATTTTCATTTAATCTACCAAAAGAGGTATTTTTTTTTCATCGATTTTTTACGGTTTGGCGGCATGGCCGAGTGGTAAGGCGGAGGACTGCAAATCCTTTTTCCCCAGTTCAAATCCGGGTGTCGCCTGATTATGATTAACAAAATATCCGAACTTCATTATCTACTGATAGAAATTACCGAATTTTTCCTCAGAGGAAGGCTAGGCAAGGGGCTATTGGTACCTACTTAATTATAAGCATCTGGAAGTTCTCTAAACTCAAATTCTGTTCTGTAAATCCTTATGTCTAGGATTCAAGAAAAGATTCGAGTAATAATGATGTAAGGTATTTGAGGAGTCTTGCTAGACTTTACACTACTATGGGAATACTTACTAAATGGATCTTGAATTAGATTGTATAGCTGGAGGGGAATCTAACTTATTAATTAGTATTTATTAATTGGGGAAAGGCGGTAGATGCTTTATATAGAAACTCATACGAGTCCTCCGGGTATTCAGGTATGTGATTAAGATTCGATTCCTTAATTGGACAAAAAAAACGAACTTTTTTTTTCAAAGTAATCTTGAGTCAGTAATAGATCGTCTCTAGATTGTTTCACAGAGACAGTAAGAAGAGTTAGATCAAATAAAAAAATGGGAAATAGAGGTATGTAATAGATAATTATTCTAGGTTTTTTATATACGTCAGAGGGCTTTTTTGTGAATGATGAAAGTTAACAAAGGAATAGGTTTTCTTATTCCTACAAGGTATATTAATATAATAAGAATCAGACTCCCTTGAAGAAAGGAGTTACCTCCTATTTTGCTTGTGTTTAATCTTCCTCAATTCAATTATACGAGAAATCCTATAGAAATTTGTTAAGTTAAAAAAAAGTAGAGTTCTTTTTTTATTAAATAAAGAGTCTGGGGTCAGAATCCTTTTTTTACTCTGCACCTTTGATTTAACTAATATAATAATAGTGAACAATAATGGAATAATTCCTTCATATTCATAGATATAGGAGACATAGTTTACATGGAGATAGTAAGTCTCGCTTGGGCTGCTTTAATGGTAGTGTTTACATTTTCCCTTTCACTCGTAGTATGGGGAAGAAGTGGACTCTAGAGTACTACTAATTGAGTTTGAAGTTCAGGAATCAAACTGTATCAATTTATTTGATTTTTTATTATAGATTAAATCGTTCTGCAAAGTCTTTTTAAGAATAATACTGTAAATTTCTTTCTATTTCAAAAAGAAACGGAAATTCTAGGAAATTTCTTCCACGCCAATTACTTTTTCCTAAATTCTCTATTGTTCGCCGAATGGTCTCTTTTACCAAAATTATCTAGGGACAACGAAGAATAGCAGACCCTTTTTTGTTTCCCTATTTATCTTATCCAAGAAAAAGTCCTTCTTTTATTAAGTAAGTGGATACATACTTCATAGACTAGATGAAAGTATATAGTCATAGTGCTTGTTCAACAAGAAAGATATAGGCATAATAAGATCTTACCTCGGGCGGAGCCTTATATTGGGCACTTACCACTTGTTTTATTATTTGATTTGAGAAACTTGATTTAGGCTTTTTCAATTCATTTCATATTATGGTTCACGTGTTACAAATTGATGGGGTGTACTATTTTCATTTCGAAATTCGAAGAAGTCCCATACCAAAAAACTCTTTGACTCATCTATCAACGTCTCAATTAATTACTTTACTGCTTTACTTTTCGAGAATGCGAAAATTTGAGATAATCTGAAATCTAGGAATTCGAGCTGTAAAATAGAAAAGTGGAAGAGTTGCCTTTCAAGTATTTCGGATTGATCAGAATCAATACAACAATACAAATCGATCAAATATATGTAACAAAGAAATCGAATTAGGGGTGCTATGTACATTGTACATAGATGGAATTTCTATCTACATATAACATATATAGATATAGATTATAGATGAAGATAGATATTGTAGATTGATCTATATTAAGCCTATATCTTTAGACTTTATACACTACAAAAAAACTAATCTAATATTTCTATCTAATATTTCTATATAGTATGGTAGAAAGCAAAAAATTTTGCTTTCTACCATACTATCAAATCTCAGTGAATACTGCTGATTCTAGTCTGCTCGTTTCATTTAAGATTGAAGAGGGAAAGTTGGAATCTTTTTTATTTCTATTTTCTCAATTATTGAGAAAATTTGAAGAAGTCGAGTTTCATTCAGATTAATCATTTTGGCTGACCGTTTTTACGTATATGATAAGCAAAAAGGCAGTAGGAACTAGAATGAAGAGTGCAGTTGCAATAAATGCGAGAATATTGACTTCCATAATCTCATCGTTTTTTTACTTTGCAATAACTCGGGATTTAATCCCATAGAGATGATAAAAATTTCGCCTGTAATTTCAACGGGATAAATTACATCTCGCTAATATTTTATCGGATCAATATCATGAATAACAATATCTAAACTCTCAAATCAACTCGTCGTCGCGAATTGAATAGTATAACATAGGAAGATCTTTTATCCATACTTAATCAAAAAAAAAAGACCGAATTCTCGATCTAATAAAGAATTACTTTATTTATTATTCTTTTATATTCTTGCTTTTCCATAACCTACCTTCTTACTTGTATTGTACAATCTTTTGATGAAGGATCGTTTGACCGCTTTTCAACTCCCATTGTTCACAAAACCCAAAAACAATAGAAGTGCAATGGAAGATGGAAGGGAGAAGAAGTTTAGGTCTAACCTCCTTTTTCTTATTTCTATTTTCTATGGAAGAAAAAGAAAAGTGTGAAAAAGACGAACTCGGTATAGTATAAAAAATCTATAGATATCGAATTCCTTAATTTTGATTTTAAGGGTTGTTCTTT